GTCCCTCTTAGATCTTCTTTCTCCAATCTTGGGTTAGGGAAGAAGGAGATATTCGCGACTACTGGCGGTTTCATTATGGGGCAGCTCATGATCTTCATATCGATCTATTATCCACCTCTGCATCTATTCTTTCTTAGCTAAACGGGTGGAAGATCCATCCAATTTGGTTATATCATGGACTCGAAAAACGGATCTGAATGTGACTGAAATGCACGATCTTCACAGGTATCACTTTTCACGATACCTAAACCTAAAAGGTGGAATAGCTATTTTCGAACCATTTCCTATAAGAGAATGGTTTCCATTACTTTGAGAAATGGATTCTATATCAAACTATAGCTATTGCATTAAAGAAGAAAAGAAACTAATAGAAGTCGAAGACGCGGAATGGTAGTGAATAGAGAAAAAGATTCTTCTGATTTTCTTGTTCCTGAAAATATTCGATCTATCTCCTAGACGCCGTAGAGAATTGAGAATTTTCATGTCTTTCAATTCTCGTACTCGTAATTGGAAAGTTACGGAAGGAGATCCATCATTTTGCAATGAAAACAACATAAAAAACTCTGGACAATTTCGAAATCAGACCAAGCGTCTTAATACATATGCAAAAAAATTCATTATTGGCCCACCATTGATTACAAGATTTCGCTTTTATGAATCGCTATTGGTTTGATACGAATAATGGCAGTCGTTTCAGTATGTTAAGGATACAGATGTATCCACAATTCATTTAGAGTTACTTAATAGCCTATTTCTTATACTATATCTCTATCCCGTGAAATTCTCGAGCTCAAAGATGGATGCATATGCTGTGTTTCATTTTGCTAAATGATATCAATTAAATGGTATATCAATTCTATAAATTGGATATAGCAATAAATAAATCAGCAAAATTCTTTTATTTTAGATAGAAGAAATGTTTCTTCTATCTAAAATAAAAGAATGTACCCTTCTATCCAAATCCAATTTGCATCGATAAAATAAATCCAAATTCCAGATTCCAGCAGTAGATGAATAATTGCAAATTTTTGTGTGTACGAGATTAGAATAACTTAAAAATAACTGACATAATTTTTTATTTTTCCTGATCAGAAAAATACATGAAAAAGAAAGGAGGTAGAAAAATTTGTTGATTTATGGTTAAAGAAGAAAAACAAGAAAACAGGGGTTCTGTTGAATTTCAAGTATTCAGTTTCACCAATAAGATACGGAGACTTGCTTCACATTTAGAATTACACAAAAAAGATTTTTCATCGGAAAGAGGTCTACGAAGACTTTTGGGAAAACGTCAACGTTTGCTGGCTTATTTGGCAAAGAAAAATAGAGTACGTTATAAGAAATTAATCAGTCAGTTGGATATTCGGGAGAAGTAATTTAATCGTTCGAATTTTTTTCTTATTTTATTAGTAGTCTTATAGTAGTCTTAGATTTTGCATTTTGATGAGCCTCGTTTTGAGGAATTCATGGAATAATCCATTTTCATGGAATAAAGAATAAGAACAAGGATACATAACATAAAAAAAAGAATAGATAAGACGATATTCGCCCTCCCCCTACATATTTTATTTCTTCTCCTATACAAAAACCAGCAAGACCTACTCCATTGATAATTCCATCAATGACACCTTTATCAAAAAAATGCGTTAGTTCAGCTAATCTTCTTATACCTAGGATAAAAACCCTAGTATAGAAAAAATCTATATAACCACGATTATAGGACCAGCTGTATATTTCTTTTTTTACTTCATCCAAAAAGCTCTTTTTTGGATTCTTTTTTACAAGGGAATTTTGAAAATTCAAATTCTGAAAAAAAGAATAAGCAGATCCATAAAAGATATATGCTATGAATAGACCAAAAATTGCTAAACTTACAGAAGAAATTGCATTAGTGAGAAATTCATATGAATTTATGGAAGAATTTGAATTTTCCTGGAACAAGTTTATTGAAGGAGTTAGCCACTTTGATAATATGGTTAACTCCAATATTCTATTATCTTTTACTCCATTATCAAAATGGATTCCTATGGATCCAATGAACAAAGTAAAAAGTAGTAATATAAGAAGAGGAAATAGCATAGTATTTCCTGTTTCATGAGGATAGACAAAAGTTTTTTTAGCCCCAAAGGGAGTACTAAAGGATCCTATCTTATTTCTTGTATTAGCAGCAATTTTTGGTCTATTTTGTGAAAAAAAAGAAACTCCACTCTTCATTGTTGATAAAACAAAATCCCTATTGACTCCTTTGGATATACTTTTTCCCCATAAGGATATTGAATACAACGAACCTTCTTTAGTACTACTGTAATTTTGAAAATGAACACGCAAATACCCATCAAAAGTAAGTAAATATATCCGAAACATATAAAATGCAGTTAATCCTGCAGTAAAAGAGGCTATTATTCCAAAAAAGGGTGAATACAACCAACTATTACTAAGGATTTCATCTTTGGACCAGAAGCAAGCAAGAGGTGGAATACCACAAAGAGAAAGTGTACCACATAAAAAAGTAGTTCTTGTAATTGGAACGTATTTTCTTAAACCACCCATAAGAACCATATTCTGACTTTTATCTGGTGAATATCCAACAAGAGGTTCCATTGAATGAATAACGGATCCGGATCCTAAGAACAATAAAGCTTTCGAATAAGCATGAGTGATCAAATGAAATAAAGCAGCTTGATAAGAACCTATACCTAGAGCTAACATCATATAACCCAATTGAGACATTGTAGAATAGGCTAAGCTTCTTTTAATATCTCTCTGAGCAAGAGCTAAAGTGGCTCCTAAGAAGAGTGTTATTGTACCTACTAAAGAAATGAAACTCATTATCAAAGGTAGGGATATGAAAAGAGGAAGAAGTCTAGCTAGAAGAAAAATCCCCGCAGCAACCATAGTTGCTGCGTGTATAAGAGCCGAAATGGGAGTGGGTCCTTCCATAGCATCAGGTAACCATACGTGAAGGGGAAATTGTGCAGATTTTGCAACTGCACCAAGGAATAATAAAAAAGCACACAAAGTAGTAAGTAAGGAATTAATCCCATTATTAGGAATCCAGTTATTAGCTATTTGGAACAAATCCCGAAACTCCAAACTACCCGTTATCCAAAAAAAACCTAAAATTCCTAATAACAGACCAAAATCCCCTACACGATTAGTTACAAAAGCTTTTTGACAAGCACTCGCTGCAATTGGCCGCGTAAACCAAAAGCCTATCAATAAATAGGAACACATTCCGACAAGTTCCCAAAAAAAATATATTTGTATCAAATTGGAACTAGTAACCAACCCCAACATGGAAGTATTAAAAAAACTTATATAAACAAAAAATCTCAAATATCCTTCATCGTGAGACATATAATCGTCACTATAAATAAGAACTAAGATTCCTACAGTAGTAATTAGTATTAACATAATAGACGTAAGGGGGTCGACCAAGTATCCAAATTCTAAGGAAAAATCATTATTGATGGTCCAAGACCATAGATATTGATAGATAGAACTTCCATTTATTTGTTGAATAGACAGGTGAAGTGAAAATACCATAGCTATACTTAAGAGTAAAATACTAGGAAAAGCCCATATGCGACGAAGATTTTTTGTTGCTGTGGGAATAAGAAAAAGTCCAAATCCCATTGACATAATAACTGGAAGTGGGAGAAGAGGAATTACCCAGGCATATTGATATGTATGTTCCATAAGAAAAGAAATAGCAATTTTTAGTTTAAATTTATAGTTCAATTTTTCTATAAAATATAATTGTTTCCGATTCACCAAACCTATTCTTATCTCTTTCTAAAGGAATTAAAAAAACAAAATAAGAAAAAGAAAAAATACAGGAATTCCGGATTTTTCAAATTTCTCTCATTAAAATATTCCAAAATTTAGAATGGGTTTAGTTACTAAAATTCAAAAAGTCAATCAAAGAATTTCGGTATCTAGTTACTAGTTATTAGTTAAAAAAAAAATATTTATGAAAATACAAAAAAAGATTGAATAATTTGACTTTCTAATCATTTTTGTATTTCTTTCTGTTAAAATAAAAGAGCTCTGTTGTTTCGTAATTGATTGATTGAATTCCAAAGAAAACCTATATTTATAGGAAATTCTCGAATATTTCTTATTTCATATAAAAGGAAATCCTAATGAATAGAATTCTCTAAGTTTTAGAATGTCTTGTTTAAGAGACTAAGTATTTTTTTTATTGGAATTCAATTATGGAATAGCTTTCTGAACTTAATTAACTATTTGAATTGAATTTGACCTTCCTTCTTTTTATATCCCCCTCTTATATGAGGGCTTATCCCCCATACCATAATATTTATATATGGAGTATATTTAATATATAAATTGATTTAAATAGAAAATCTTAAAAAAAAACTCTTGTCTTACCCACATTAGACAAAATGAACTAAAGAAGAATTTAGAATTTCAGTATCTTTCAGTATCATTTAAGTATCTTTCAGTATCTAAGTATAAATACTAAGAAAAAACAGAAAGAAGGATTGATTTGCGGCAATAGATGTCTTTCACATACAACTAGAAAAAAGTAATTCCCCTTTTGAATGGCAGTTCCAAAAAAACGTACTTCGATGTCAAAAAAGCGTATTCGTAAAAATCTTTGGAAAAAAAAGACTTATTTTTCCATAGTACAATCTTATTCTTTAGCAAAATCAAGATCATTTTCTAGCGGCAACGAGCATCCAAAACCAAAAGGTTTTTCTGGGCAACAAGCAAACAAATAATAAGATTTTGAAATAATCTGAATTGAACTATCCAAAAGAAATTCCAATTATTTAATATGAATGAATAATTCGGATTAATTAATAAATGTACTTTTATGTGTCGAATTCCTCGGTACAATATTCTTAGAACGAATCCCTCCATTATCATTATATAGAACAAAAGTTTTTGGTATATTGTGTCCTCAGTATTCTTTTCCTATCAAAGAACTTTTTTTTTATATTTATAATAGAATCCTCGTTTTTATGAGGATTCTATTATAAATATAAAAAGTAGACTATTCTTGCAATAGGACTTACAAGCTCTACCTAATCTTATCAAAAATTCCCATATAAATGGGTTTAGGACTGGTACATCATATTAATAAGAGTGTAAAGGCTTTCATTCTATAAATTTTTCTAAAAAAAATACAAAATTCATTTCATTGTAGTTAATGATGAACTTCTAATGTTCCTAAATTCTATGGCCTCTCCCAGTCTCGACGATTCACGATAAAATAACTATTATTCTTTTAAGTTAACTATTTATTATTTAAAATTAGCCGCCATGGTGAAATTGGTAGACACGCTGCTCTTAGGAAGCAGTGCTCAAGCATCTCGGTTCGAATCCGAGTGGCGGCATTCTCGAAAAAGAATACAATAAATTAGAAAATGGATTCAATTCGAAATTTCCAATTTTGTAATGGGACCTTATCGTTATGCTATTTGCAACTTTAGAACATATACTAACTCATATCTCTTTCTCAACCATTTCAATTGTGATTACGATTCATTTGATAACCTTATTAGTTCGTGAACTTAGGGGATTACGTGATTCGTCAGAAAAAGGAATGATAGCTACTTTTTTCTCTATAACAGGATTTTTAGTCTCTCGTTGGGTTTCTTCGGGACATTTTCCATTAAGTAATTTATATGAATCATTGATCTTCCTTTCATGGACTCTGTATATTCTTCATACTATTCCTAAGATACAGAACTCGAAAAATGATTTAAGCACAATAACTACGCCAAGTACTATTTTAACGCAAGGCTTTGCCACGTCGGGTCTTTTAACTGAAATGCATCAATCCACAATACTAGTACCTGCTCTACAATCTCAGTGGTTAATGATGCATGTCAGTATGATGTTACTAAGCTATGCAACTCTTTTGTGCGGATCCTTATTATCCGCTGCTCTTCTAATCATTAGATTTCGAAATTCTTTCGATTTCTTTTCACTAAAGAAAAATGTTTTAAGAAAAACATTTTTCTTTAGTGAGATTGAATATTTATATGCAAAAAGAAGTGCTTTAAAAAACACCTCTTTTCCCGTATTTCCAAATTATTACAAATATCAATTAACTGAGCGTTTGGATTCTTGGAGTTATCGTGTCATTAGTCTAGGGTTTACTCTTTTAACCGTGGGTATTCTTTGTGGAGCAGTATGGGCTAATGAGGCATGGGGATCCTATTGGAATTGGGATCCTAAGGAAACTTGGGCATTTATTACCTGGACCATATTTGCAATATATTTACATAGTAGAACAAATCAAAATTGGAAGGGTACGAATTCTGCACTTGTAGCTTCGATAGGATTTCTTATAATTTGGATCTGCTATTTTGGTATCAATCTGTTAGGAATAGGTTTACATAGTTACGGTTCATTTACATTACCATCTAAATAATTACATAACATAAAACCTTCAGGTTTTTTCCTTTTTTGTTTGATTTGAGAACCCTTTGAAAAGACGTTCAAGGGGTTCTCAAAAATTCGAGATAGATCTAATTATACTTTTTTACTTTTTTCTGAATTTTGTATTTTTCCACTCTGGAATATAGAGCGGACTGGTTAAAAAAATAAAATCCTATTTAGTATAATAATTGGATAATAGAACCTCTACCCTATCAACGGATAGAGAGAGAACAAAATCTGGATAAATACCAATTCCTATTACTGGTAAAAAGATACAGATTAAAAGAAAGAGTTCCCGTGGTCCAGAATCTACAAAATTTTTGTTTGGAACATGAAATAGCTTGTATCCATAGAACATCTGGCGTAACATAGATAATAAATAAATAGGAGTTAATATCATTCCTATTGCCATTACAAAAGTAATTAGCATTTTTGGCATTAACATAAATTTAGGACTAGTAATTAGTCCAAAAAATACTACTAATTCTGCAACAAAACCGCTCATTCCCGGTAAGGCAAGAGAAGCCATTGAAAAGCTACTAAACATGGTAAAAATTTTTGGCATTGGGATAGATATTCCCCCCAGTTCTTCGAGATAAACAAGACGCATTCTATCACAAGCCGTTCCCGCCAAGAAAAAAAGTGTAGCACCAATAAATCCATGAGATAATATTTGTAAAATAGCTCCATTTAGTCCAATGTTGGTTATGGAACCAATTCCTATAATTATGAAACCCATGTGAGATACGGAGGAGTAGGCTATTCTTTTTTTGAAATTTCGTTGACCAAGAGAAGTTGAAGCTGCATAGATTATTTGCACCGCTCCTATTATTACCAACCAGGGGGAAAATAGATAATGAGCATGCGGTAACAATTCCATATTGACCCGAATCAATCCGTATGCTCCCATCTTTAATAGAATTCCGGCTAAAAGCATACATGTACTGTAATGCGCTTCCCCATGGGTATCTGGTAACCACGTATGTAAAGGTATAATCGGCAATTTGACAGCATAAGCAATAAGGAAGCCAAAATACAGTAGTATTTCTAATGTTGTAGGGTATGATTGATTAATCAATCTTTCTAAATCTAATCCGGGTTCATTGGAACCATATAATCCCATACCCAGAACTCCAATTAAGAAAAAAATGGAACCGCCTGCAGTATACAAAATAAACTTGGTAGCTGAATACAGACGCCTCTTTCCCCCCCACATGGATAAAAGTAAGTAAACAGGAATTAATTCTAACTCCCACATGATAAAAAAAAGTAAAAGGTCTCGTGAAGAAAATAATCCTATTTGACCGCTATACATTGCTAGCATCAGGAAATAGAATAATTGCGAATTCCGAGTAACCGGCCAAGCCGCTAAAGTAGCTAAAGTAGTGATAAATCCTGTCAATAAAATAGATCCTAATGAAAGTCCATCGATTCCCAATCTCCAGTGGAAATCAAAAACATCTATCCATTTAGAATCCTCCTTTAATTGGATTAAGGGATCCTCCAATTGGAAATGATAACAGAATGCATAAGTCATTAGAAGGAATTCTAATAAACAAATAGCTATAGTATACCACCTAACGATTTTATTTCCTTTATGAGGTAAAAAGAAAATTAATGAACCTGCAAATATCGGCAAAACAACAAGTATTGTTAACCAAGGAAAATAACTCATGATAAAGTAATAAAGACAAGATACGTTTTGACCAGAAAAGCCCATGCTCGATTATTTCGAGCACAGGCTTCTTCGGTAAAGAGGAATCAGACGATTCAAGTGGATTTTTTTGTAACGTATCAATAAGATAGAGCCATGCTGCGGGTTGTTTCAGACGCTAAATAAACGCGGACACTTAAAAAATCCGTTGGGCAGGCAGATTCGCATCTCTTACAACCCACACAATCTTCGGTTCTCGGCGCGGAAGCAATTTGCTTGGCTTTACATCCATCCCAAGGTATCATTTCTAATACATCTGTTGGGCAAGCTCGTACACATTGAGTGCATCCTATACATGTATCATAAATTTTTACAGAATGTGACATTGGATCTCTAAATTTGCCTTTTCAACATAAAAATTTTCGATCTGGTAAAAATGAAATTAGTACTATATAAATTAGATGTATTGTATACACCAGATGAAGCAATGGTTTATCCAAACTTTAACAAATAATGCAATATATTTCGTAATCTGTTTGTGAGAAAGCGTGAAAAGAGCCAAGAGACTTGAATTTAAGGCTTCAACAGTCATAATTATACGAATTCTACATACTAATTTGAATTAACCAATTTATTGGCTATCATCTTTTCAATATAAATTATTGCAATATTCAAATTGCAATATCAATGAATTGCAAAAATGCAATATTCAATAAGTAAAAAACAATACTCTGAAATAACCTACTCCAAAAATGGATATTATTAAACACTAATAAGAAAATAAGATTAGATTTCTATTCATCTTAATGTTTCTTATTATTATATATCCGCCTTTGTTTAGAGGATTCTATGTCTAATTATTCAAAAAATTGGATTGATTGATACGAGTTGATTTCCTGTTACGATGGATGGAAGAAAGAATAGATAGTCCAATAGCTGCTTCAGCAGCCGCAAGGGCTATAACAAAAATTGCGAAAATGTCTCCTTTTAATTGGCGACTATCAAATAGATCAGAAAATGTTACGAGATTTAGATTAATTGAATTCAGTATAAGTTCAAGACATATTAGAGCTCTAACCATGTTTCGGCTTGTGATCAATCCATAGATACCAATCGAAAATAAATAGACACTCAAAAAAAGTACATGCTCAAACATCATTAACTAACTCCTTATCAATCTCGATTCATTTCAATATGAGGGCAAGAATTGAACCGATTCAATTAATTAGAATAGAACAATTACACAACAAAAGAGAAAAGAAGGTATTTGTTGTGTTGGCAGTAGATGGGTTTTACTAAATCAAATTTGTGATTCTTTAGTTATTTATTTTATATTTGAAATTCTAAGAATTTTGACTCATTCTAAGTATTTCTTATTGTCGAGCCATAGTAATTGCACCTATTAAGGAAACTAGAAGAATTAGGGAAATGAGTTCAAACGGAAGATAAAAATCGGTTGCTAAATGAATCCCAATTTGTTGAACGTTATTTATGAGACCCTGTTCTACTATTTGGTTAGATCTTGTAGTCCAAAGAATTCCATACCACGACGTATCTGGGATAGTAGTCATTAGTGAAAAAGGAATAGTTATACAAAGGAGTAAAGTAAACCCATCTCCAATCGTCCAATAATTCTTATCTTTAGACCACTCTGAGCCGTTTACAAACATTACAGCAAATATGATCAAGACATTTATGGCTCCCACATAAATAAGAAGTTGTGCGACAGCTACAAAGTAGGAATTTAATAAAAAATAGAATAAGGATATACAAACAAGAACTAATCCCAGCGAAAAGGCAGAATAAATTGGGTTGGTAAGTAATACTACTCCTAGACCTCCTAGTATAAGAACAAATCCCCCAAATAGCACAAGAATCTCATGTATTGGTCCAGGTAAATCCATTATGAATAAGAAGAAATTTCTAGTATAAAATTTTTCATGAACTGACTAAAACTAAAAGATTCAAGGAAGGAAAAAGGTATTAGGATATTTTTTTGTATATGCATATAAGTTGTTAAGCAGTAGTTATTCTTTTTTCGTTAGAGTTAGTAAAAATGGATTTTTCTAATAAAAAAATCCTAATACCTAGTAATCCGTAATCGTTCTTGAATTCCAAGATTTTTCTTCGTCTATTTTACTTTGAGGCGAATTCCTAATTGTTTGAATTGTGTAATCTCCCATTATGGAGATTGGTAACCGACTCAAAGCAATTTGATTGTAATTCAATTCATGACGATCATAAGTAGAAAGTTCATATTCTTCAGTCATTGATAAACAATTTGTGGGACAGTATTCAACACAGTTACCACAAAATATACAAACTCCAAAATCAATACTATAATTAAGCAATTGTTTTCTTTTAATATCCTTTTCAAATTTCCAATCCACAAGGGGTAGATCTATCGGGCATACGCGAACACATACTTCACAAGCAATGCATTTATCAAATTCAAAGTGTATTCGCCCCCGGAAACGCTCCGATGTAATTGATTTTTCATAAGGGTAGTGAATCGTTATAGGTAAACGATTTGTGTGGGATAAGGTAATTATTAAACCTTGACCAATGTATCTTGCGGCGCGTATTGTTTGTTGACCATAACTAATGAACCCAGTTAGCATAGGGAACATATTCTAAATCTATATATGAAAAAGGTATGTTTCTTTCTCTTGTTTGAGAGAACTTTTGTGTTGAAAATATTCTTACTGTTATTGTATTCTTATTTATAGTGAAACTAGTTGGGAAGAAGTTGTTAATAAGAGATTGCCCAGAGAAATAGGTAAAAGAAATTTCCATCCAAGATTTAATAACTGATCCATTCTCATCCTGGGTAAAGTCCATCTTATTGTGATAGAAATGAAGAGAAATAAATAAGCTTTAGTTAATGTAATAAAGATACCTATTACCATTTCCAAAATTCCAATTATTTTATTCATTTGGAAAAATCCAAAAAAGGATATATAGGGAATAGAGAAATTCCACCCGCCTAAGTATAGAACAGTTACAAATAAAGAGGAAACTAATAAATTTAGGTAAGAAACAAGATAAAATAAACCATATTTAATACCAGAATATTCGGTTTGATAACCTGCTACTAATTCTTCTTCTGCTTCTGGTAAATCAAAGGGTAATCTTTCACATTCTGCTAAAGAAGAAATTAGAAAAACTAGAAAACCTATAGGCTGACGCCAAAGATTCCATCCAAAAAAACCATATTTGGACTGTGCTTCAACTATATCAACTGTACTTGAACTATTAGATAATCATAGTCGATGATAACATCACTGTTCCCACCGCTATTCCAAAACCGTACATGAAACCTTAGCTTCATACGGCTCCTCTATGATCAGAAAAAAGGAAAGGATTGTTTCGTTTCGGTATTATCCCCTGGGCATAGATAGAATTAGGTAAGATAAAATTGATTGGAAAGCCAAAAATTAGACCAAAGCAATTACGTCTGCTAGAATAACAAAAAAGCGCTTCCGAATTGATCTCATCCTTTATATAATAAAATTTTTCTTTGTTCGGTAATAACTTAATATTGGAATAAATCACTCATTATAGCAATTAATAAATGGAAAGAATTTGGCATTAGTTCATGAGGAATTCTGTATGAATAGGGATAAAGGAAGGAAAGAATAAATAAAGATCCTTTTTTGCATTGTATTCCATATCTTTTGTCCTATTCTTCTTTCCCTGGGAGGGGTATACTTAAAAAAAAAGAATAAAGGGTTAATTCGTTCTTGATAGCCATTTCCTTAACAAGTGAATGGGAACATACTCTAGACCGGAATCTGAAGAAAGTACTGCTTGATCATTTCCACCAATTTCAAGTCCTTATTATGATTCCTTTTATGAGGAAAAATGTCTAATAATTTAGATTCTCTCATTACTAATCCTGTATGTACTTTAGTGTTCCTAATCCCTCACTAACTTTTGATGGATTGCCTTATGGTTATAAGTTTAAATTATAGTAATAACTCCAAATATTCTAGTAATGGAATTCCATACCGCGAATCTTTTATTCTTGCCCGCTTCAAGATATGATGACTAATTAAACAATCTCAACCTTGGGGTAAAGAGTTTATCCTCCTTATGTTTACTTGAACTTTTTTCTTGTACGTAGGAAATGAGATTTTTTATTTTTACTACAAATTAATAAGCTGTTTTGTTTCACTCATATAGCTATCGAGTTTAACTTACCAACGCAAATACAGAATAAGCAAAGGAAGATAAGCATTCAATGTATTTTAGAGGAAAAAGATCCTATTTTAACGAATCACACGTAGAGATATTGCTAGTACACAAAAAGTTAATGGTATTTCATAACTAATAGATTGAGCAGCCGCTCGTAGACCGCCTGAAAAAGAATATTTATTATTTGAGCTATATCCTGCCATGAGAAGACCAATAGGAGCAATACTTGAAATCGCAATCCAGAAAAAAACACCAATACTAAGATCAGCTAAAACAAAACGATATCCCAAAGGGATAACTAAAAAACTTAATAAAATGGATATGACTGCTATAGAGGGACCAATGCTAAATAAAGGAATCTCTCCTCGGGATGGGAGGATATCCTCTTTTAAAAGTAGTTTAGTTCCATCTGCTATAGCTTGAAGCAGTCCCAGGGGGCCAGCATATTCAGGACCAATACGTTGTTGTATCGATGCGGATATTTCTCTTTCTAACCACACAATTACGAGTACTTCTATTGTGATTCCCAGTAGGAGGGCCAAAATGGGTAGAATCCATATAAGTCCGTAGATTTCTTTTAATAATTCCGATTTCGAAAAAGAATTGATAGTTTCTACCTCTACCCTATCTATTATCATTTCAACGATCAACTTCCCCCATAATGATATCTATACTACCTAATATTGTCATGATATCAGCCAATTTCATTTTTTTAACTAGCTGAGGAAGAATTTGCAAATTAATAAAACCCGGTGGACGAATTTTCCATCTCCAGGGGAAAAGACTATCATCTCCTACCAGATAAATTCCTAATTCGCCTTTTGGAGCTTCTACTCTTACATAAAGCTCTTGCTTTGATAATTCAAAATTGGGCGAAGGTTTTTTACCAAGAAATCGATATTCAAAATCATTCCATTCAGGATTCTTTGCTTTCTTAAAGCGTCGGGCTTCTAAATTCTCATAAGGTCCTCCAGGAATTTTCTCTACAGCCTGTTGAATAATTTTTATGGATTCCCTCATTTCACCGACTCGTACTAAATAGCGAGCTAACGAATCTCCTTCTTTTTGCCATTGGACTTTCCAATCGAATTGATTGTAAGACTCATAAGGATCGATTTTACGAAGATCCCATTGTATTCCAGAAGCTCGTAACATTGGTCCTGATAAGCCCCAATTTACAGCTTCTTCTCCGCTAATAAAACCGACTCCTTCAACTCGTTCTAAAAAAATAGGATTCTGTGTAATAAGTTGTTGATATTCAACAACTCCTTGTAAAAAATAATCACAGAAATCTAAACATTTATCCATCCATCCATAAGGGAGATCGGCAGCTACCCCTCCGATGCGAAAGTAATTATGCATCATTCGCATACCTGTTGCAGCTTCAAATAGATCATATATCAATTCTCTCTCTCTAAAAATGTAGAAAAAAGGAGTCTGTGCCCCGAGATCCGCCATAAAAGGTCCAAGCCATAACAAATGAGAAGCTATACGGCTCAATTCTAACATAATTACTCTAATATAGCTGGCTCTTTGGGGTATTTGAATATTCTCCAAGAATTCTGGTGCATTTACCGTTATTGCTTCTGTAAACATAGTAGCTAAATAATCCCATCGTGTTACATAAGGCAAGTATTGTATAATACTTCTGTTTTCCGCAATTTTTTCCATTCCTCTGTGTAAATACCCTAATATGGGTTCACAATCAATAACATCTTCACCATCGAGAGTAACTATTAATCGAAGAACGCCATGCATTGATGGGTGTTGAGGACCCATATTGACTATCATGAGATCTTTTCTTTTAAGCGATAGACTCATATCCTTGTTCTTATTCTTTATTCCATGAAAATGGATTATTCCATGAATTCCTCAAAACGAGGCTCATCAAAATGCAAAATCTAAGACTACTATAAGACTACTAATAAAATAAGAAAAAAATTCGAACGATTAAATTACTTCTCCCGAATATCCAACTGACTGATTAATTTCTTATAACGTACTCTATTTTTCTTTGCCAAATAAGCCAGCAAACGTTGACGTTTTCCCAAAAGTCTTCGTAGACCTCTTTCCGATGAAAAATCTTTTTTGTGTAATTCTAAATGTGAAGCAAGTCTCCGTATCTTATTGGTGAAACTGAATACTTGAAATTCAACAGAACCCCTGTTTTCTTGTTTTTCTTCTTTAACCATAAATCAACAAATTTTTCTACCTCCTTTCTTTTTCATGTATTTTTCTGATCAGGAAAAATAAAAAATTATGTCAGTTATTTTTAAGTTATTCTAATCTCGTACACACAAAAATTTGCAATTATTCATCTACTGCTGGAATCTGGAATTTGGATTTATTTTATCGATGCAAATTGGATTTGGATAGAAGGGTACATTCTTTTATTTTAGATAGAAGAAACATTTCTTCTATCTAAAATAAAAGAATTTTGCTGATTTATTTATTGCTATATCCAATTTATAGAATTGATATACCATTTAATTGATATCATTTAGCAAAATGAAACACAGCATATGCATCCATCTTTGAGCTCGAGAATTTCACGGGATAGAGATATAGTATAAGAAATAGGCTATTAAGTAACTCTAAATGAATTGTGGATACATCTGTATCCTTAACATACTGAAACGACTGCCATTATTCGTATCAAACCAATAGCGATTCATAAAAGCGAAATCTTGTAATCAATGGTGGGCCAATAATGAATTTTTTTGCATATGTATTAAGAC